AATCGAACGCAAGAAATCAAAGAATTAAGGATCAATGTACAAAAAGGGTTAAATTCTGTGAATTGGAAACTTAACATTGCTATCAGAAAAGTTACAAAACCTTATAGACAACCTAATTTTCTTGCAGAATATATAGCTCTACAATTAAAGAATAGAGTTCCCTTTCGAAAGGCAATGAAAAAAGCTATTGAATTATCTAAACAAGCAAATACAAAAGGAATTCGAGTGCAACTAGCAGGGCGTATTGGCGGAAAAGAAATTGCACGCGTCGAATGGATCAGAGAAGGTAGGGTCCCCCTACAAACCATTCGAGCTAAAATTGATCATTGTTCCTCTACAGTTCGAACTATCTATGGAATATTAGGAATCAAAATTTGGATATTTGTAGACGAGCAATGATGGGACTTTCCTTGCCATTCTATCCAGTGATAGAACAAAAACTGACAAATTATTCTTTTTGACTTTCAATGAAAAATTTTCAATTATAATTATATAGGGTTGAATAAAAAATTCGATTAAACTTTTGGTAGAATTGCTATGCTTAGTGTGTGACTCGTTGGTTTTTCTTTAGGGTTGGGAATCCAAAAAATGGACTGGACCCTAACTAATAACTATAGAACTTATAACCAGCTCATAGCTTCGTATTATCGATATCCAAGGAACCAGTTACTATATGATGTGTCAATCATATAGTTGTAGCAACTGAAATCTTTATTTCATAAATGAAAAATCTCATTCATTATGGGTTGTGAAGTGAAAATAGAGGGATGTGGGTAAATGGAAGGATGAGAGAAAGAGAGAAGTAGAACCCAAACGGTATAAAATTCCAATATGTATGGTCTATTATAAATCATCTCATACTCATAAAAGTAAAAGGCAATGTGATAAAGCATCAATACGGATTCTTCCATAATTAGACAATTCATAGAAAAAAATACAAATAATAAAGAGCTTCGAGTCAATAGAGACTGAGGAAATTGACTTGGGAACAAATTGGAATTGGGGAGCTCCATTGCAGAGTTCAGGCCTAGCCATTAATGGAGAAGCTATGGGAACGACGGAACCTGTGACTCCAGAAGATTCTATTGAAAACGGAATCCCAATGATTCATTGGGCGGGATGGCGGAACCAACCGGGAACCCGTTGATTTATTATGAGAGGCAATGGGTTAACCCTACAAATGAAGCAAATATGAAAAGAGTAAATATTCGCCCGCGAAACCCTTATTGAATTACAATTTATTAGCCGATTCGGTAAGGGTCAAGGATTCGTTAAAAAAAAAAAAAAGAAAGGCGCTATTATTTCTATCTAGATATAGAAATATAGAAATCTTTCTATATCCGTATACATTTTCTATATCCGTATACATTTTCTATATCCGTATACATAAAGTATATAAGATATACAGATTCCTGCATAACAGATTCAATATCAATAAATCCCACGATTTCATGTATTTTTCAAAAAATACACGTGTATCTGTAATATTGTTGAATCGTTTTATTCGCGAGGAGCTGGATGAGAAGAAACTCTCATGTCCGGTTCTGCAGTAGAGATGGGATTGAGAAACAACCATCAACTATAACCCCAAAAGAACCAGATTCCGTAAACAACATAGAGGAAGAATGAAGGGAATATCTTATCGAGGCAATCATATCTGTTTCGGGAAATATGCTCTTCAGGCACTTGAACCCGCTTGGATCACATCTAGACAAATAGAAGCAGGGAGACGAGCAATGACACGATATGCGCGCCGGGGTGGAAAAATATGGGTACGTATATTTCCCGACAAACCCGTGACAGTAAAACCTATGGAAACGCGTATGGGTTCGGGGAAAGGAGCCCCCCGATACTGGGTATCCGTTGTTAAACCCGGTCGAATACTTTATGAGATGGGTGGAGTATCCGAAACGGTAGCCAGAGCAGCTATTGAAATAGCCGCATACAAAATGCCTATACGAACGCAATTCATTATTGCGAGATAGGGATGTGGAACCAGATATTTGTGATGAAAAAGACAATCGCAGATTTAGATTTCTTTATTTCTATTTTTGGACAGACAATATTTCTTTCTTTTTTACTTCGATCTTGGCATTGAAAGAAGAGATTCAATTCAAAAAAAGTGATATGATTCAACCTCAGACCCATTTGAATGTAGCGGACAACAGCGGGGCTCAAGAATTGATGTGTATTCGAATCATAGGAGCTAGTAATCAACGATATGCTCATATCGGCGATGTTATTGTTGCTGTAATCAAAGAGGCAGTGCCCCATATGTCTCTCGAAAGATCAGAAGTGATCAGAGCTGTAATTGTACGTACTCGTAAAGAACTCCGACGCGACGACGGTATCATAATACGATATGATGACAATGCAGCAGTTGTCATTAATAAAGAAGGAAATCCAAAAGGAACTCGAGTTTTTGGAGCAATTGCTCAAGAATTGAGACAGTTGAATTTTACTAAAATAGTCTCATTAGCTCCTGAAGTATTCTAAATACTAGTAGATTGTGTTTCACGCATATACTTTTCATATTTCGTAAATAAATAATGAAAAATTCACACAAAAAAAAAAAAAAACAGAACATGTTGATTATATCAAAATTAGGGGGCACCTATAATTCTAGTTCGACATGAGTAGGGACGCTATTGCCGATATATTAACATTTCTAAGAAATGCCGACATGGATAAAAAAGGAACGGTTCGAATAGCATCCACGAAGATCACCGAAAGCATTGTGAAAATACTTCTACGAGAGGGTTTTCTTGAAAACGTTAGAAAACACCAGGAAAACAACAAATCTTTCTTGGTTTCAACCCTGCGACATAGAAGAAATAGGAAAGGAACATATAGAAAGATTTTCAAGCGTATCAGCCGACCTGGTCTACGAATCTATTCTAACTATCAACAAATTCCTAGAATTTTCGGTGGAATGGGAATTGTAATTCTTTCGACTTCTCGAGGTATAATGACAGATCGAGAAGCTAGACTAGAAGGAATTGGAGGGGAGGTTTTGTGTTATATATGGTGATCTCTCTGGTATCCGACCGAATAAGATCCGCAAATTCGTCTATTTCTTATTTATGAAAAAAGAGAGTTAAAATGGAACCCTTGACTTTTGATTATAGAAATCCTATAATCAAAAATAAGGGGAAAGAAAAATAAAGAGAGTTAAAATGGAACCATTGACTTTTGATTATAGAAATCCTATAATCAAAAATAAGAGGAAAGAAAAATAAAGAGAGGAAAGGTGGAACCCTTGACTTTTGATTATAGAAATCCTATAATCAAAAATAAGAGGAAAGAAAAATAAAGAGAGGAAAAGAGAGGAAAGGTGGAACCCTTGACTTTATTCAAGTTCAAGAAACCCTTTCCTTTCTTATTATGAAATAACTAATAATAACTAATTATGAAATAACTAATAATAACTAATTATGAAATAACTAATAATAACTAATTATGAAATAACTAATAATAACTAATTATGAAATAACTAATAATAACTAATAATAACTAATTATTTTTCTTTATGAAATTAATATTTATTTTTACCTCAAAAGAGGAGGTTAGCCGAAATGACAGAAAAGGAAGAAAAAGAAAAAAAAAGGATTTATGAGGGTTTAATTACTGAATCACTTCGAAATGGTATGTTCAGAATTCGTTTAGATAATGAAGAGGAAGATATGATTATCGGTTATATTTCGGGGAAGATCCGACGAAGTTTTATACGGATACTACCAGGAGATAGAGTTCTAGTCGAGGTGAGTCCTTATGATTCAAAGAGGGGACGTATAACTTATAGACTTCCCAAGAAAGATAAAGAGAAAGATCAAAAAGAGAAAGATCAAAAAGAGAAAGATCAAAAAGAGAAAGATCAAAAAGAGAAAGATCAAAAAGAGAAAGATAAAGATTCGAACAATTAGGTGTGGGTGACTTTTTAAACATTCCTTCGTGGAAATACAATTCGAGGCTCAAAACTGCAAGAGACTTATTTTCTTACAAGGAGTACATTCGGAATTAAGGTAAGGAATAAAGAAGATGAAAATAAGGGCCTCTGTTCGTAAAATTTGTGAAAAATGCCGACTGCTCCGTAGGAAGAAACGAATTGTAGTAATTTGTGTCAATCCGAGACATAAACAGAAACAAAGGTAATCTCTATTAAAATAAAAAGGGATTTTTCTAAAGGACCCGATGGACAAATAAAAGATCCGTTTTGATATGAAATGGATATATCCGTATGTATATCTTTGACTCATATTTTTGAGATGAGATTTATGTGAGATGAGATTTATGAGATGAGAAAATATGTCAAAAGTTAGACAAATTAGAATTAGACCGAGACATGGTCCTTTTGGTTCACGTAGGAGGGGGCGAGGGCGTATTGGTTCACGTAAGAGTGGACGTAGAATACCAAAAGGAGTTATTCATATTCAAGCGGGTTTCAACAATACTATTATAACTGTTACAGATGCGCTTGGTCGGGTGGTTTATTGGTCCTCCGCCGGTACTTGTAGATTCAGAGGACCAAGAAAAGGGACACCGTTTGCTGCCCAAACCGCAACAGGAGATGCTATTCGTACAGTAGTGGATCAGGGTCTGAAACGAGCAGAAGTCATGCTAAAGGGTGCTGGTCTCGGAAGAGATGCAGCATTACGAGCTATTCGTAAAAGTGGTATACGATTAAGTAGCATACGTGACGTAACCCCTATTCCACATAATGGATGCAGACCTCCTAAAAAAAGACGCGTGTAGGGATAATTGTTGAGCAGATTTGAAAACCTTATTTAGAAAATGTAATAAATTTTACGTTTCCCTGTCAAAGCTTTTTTTTCTATTAGATAGATTTTTTTTGTAGTAAATTGGAATTACTATGGCTCGAAACACACCGGGGTGGGACTGTATTGAATTGAAAACAGACGGCAAGCGATTTCATTATGGACGCTTCATTATGTCCCGACTTATGAAAGGCCAAGCAGAAACGATAGGTATCGCGCTGCGAA